GAGATCAAATTCGAGTTCGAACCAGTGGATAAGATAGATAAACAGAAATAGATAAACAGATAAGAACTAGGCGCGCATAATTCAGTAATTTCTGTTTGTTCTCCTAATTGATTGATTGCAATTAAACTCGGCCCAATCCTTTTTTTTAGGAAAAGGATTGGGCCGAATAAAGAATGACCATCCTATACATTGTTGGATCCATAGGATTAATTATAGATCCTTGGGATTGGTGGATCATTTTCTATCCCGCAGTTTCAGGCTATAGATCAAGCCAAGGGGGGCTCCTCTCTACCCACCCTGTATATTGTCTTTTTCATTTCATGTTGCAATAGAAACTTATTATTTGATTATATGATACGAGATTATACGAGAATGAATTCTTCATTTCATTTATAGGTTATATTCTAGTATAGGAAGAAACAACTATTTATCTTTTTATCTTTTCGATGAGCATTTTTTTGTACATGACATGAGAGAAACCTCTTTTTATATTTCTAATTGAGGATTCTAGATCCTATCATAATATATATATCAATATATATATTGATAGTGATACCCTGAATTACCCCAAAAAAGAATCATTTCTTTCAATACTCACCTGTTGTTAGTTAACAATTCCAATGATTGGATCGTATGCTTAATTCTGATAGGAAATAAAATAGTAAAATGATTATTCATCGAATGACTATTCATCTATTATATTTTCATCAAATAGGGAGCAAGAAGACTCTATGAAAAAGTGGTGGTTCAATTCGATGTTGTCTAAGGAGAAGTTAGAACATAAGTGTGGTCTAAGTAAATCAATGGATAGTCTTAATGCTGTTGGACATACCGGTGGAAGCGAAGAGCCCATTCTAAATGATACGGAGAATAACATTCCTAGTTGGAGTGATAGTGGTAGTTATAGTTTCAGAAATGTTGATTATTTATTTGATATCAGGGATATTTGGAGTTTTATCTCTGATAACACTTTTTTAGTTAGGGATGGTAATGGTGACAGTTATTCTGTATATTTTGATATTGAAAATAAGATTTTTGAGATTGACAATAATAGTTTTTTTCTGAGTGAACTAGAAAATTTTTTTTCCAATTATTTGAATAGTAGGTCTAAGAGTAACAATCACTACTATTATCATTACATGTATGATACTCAATCTAGTTGGAATAATCACATTAATAGTTGCATTGATAGTTATCTTCGTTTTGAAGTCAGTATTCATAGTGACACTTTCCGCGGTACCGACAATTACAGTGACAGTTACATTTCTAGTTTCATTTGTACTGAAGGTAGTCAAAGCAGGAATTCTAGTATAAGAACTGGTGGTAACAACCGTGATTTCAATATAAGAGGAAGATCTAATGATTTGGATATAAATAAAAAATACAGAAATTTATGGGTTCAATGCGAAAATTGTTATGGATTAAATTATAAAAAATTTTTTAGGTCAAAAATGCATATTTGTGAACAGTGTGGATATCATTTGAAAATGAGTAGTTCAGATAGAATCGAACTTTTGATTGATCCGGGCACTTGGGATCCCATGGATGAAGATATGGTCTCTATGGACCCCATTGAATTTCATTCAGAGGAGGAACCTTATAGAGATCGTATCGATTCTTATCAAAGAAGGACAGGTTTAACTGAAGCTGTTCAAACAGGCATAGGTCAACTAAATGGTATTCCCATAGCAGTTGGGGTTATGGATTTTCAGTTCATGGGGGGTAGTATGGGATCCGTAGTAGGCGAGAAAATCACCCGTTTGATCGAGTATGCTACTAATCGATCTCTACCTGTCATTATTGTGTGTGCCTCTGGGGGAGCACGTATGCAAGAAGGAAGTTTGAGCTTGATGCAAATGGCTAAAATATCTTCTGCTTCATATAATTATCAATCAAATAAAAAGTTATTCTATGTATCAATCCTTACATCTCCTACAACTGGTGGAGTAACTGCCAGTTTTGGTATGTTAGGAGATGTTATTATTGCTGAACCCAACGCCTATATTGCTTTTGCGGGTAAAAGAGTAATTGAACAAACATTGAATAAAACAGTACCCGACGGTTCACAAGCGGCTGAGTATTCATTCCATAAGGGCTTATTTGACCCAATCGTACCGCGTAATCTTTTAAAAGGTGTTCTGAGTGAGTTATTTCAGCTGCACGGTTTCTTTCCTTTGAATAAAAACGCAAAAAAAAAAAATATCGAAATAAAATGAAAATATAGAATAGAAGTGATTTCCATGTCTACAAGGATGGGGGAATAATCAAATTTCTTAAACTTAAAGCGGATTATCATATATATTCGTTTAAAAAGATGAATAGGTACACTTCATTTAGTTCTCATTCCTTGCACTTATTAACTACTTAAATATTAATATTATTTAGAATAGTTTCTATATAATAGAGATACTTATCATAAGATATCTTTATAATAGGTACAAATATTAAATCGAGGTACCCATTCTATGACAGATCTTAACTTACCCTCCATTTTTGTCCCTTTAGTGGGCCTAGTATTTCCTGCGATTGCAATGGCTTCTTTATTTCTTCATGTCCAAAAAAATAAGATTGTCTAGATCCGATGGGACCAAATTTCATCAATTTATTTCAACACTGAATCATAATACAGATATTTGTTTAGTGTAATATGGGACAATATGTGGCTTTTTCCGAACACAAACGAAAGAACTGTTATGCATGCGGATACATGATATCCGCATAAATGTATGTATATGATATGCGGGTATATCTGGTTAAAAACGATCGGCGAATATTTTTATAATAGAAAGTATATGTATCTAACCAATTATTCCTAATGGTTCATATCAGACTAGTGCTAGTTGATGAAAGTTACTTCGGCATCATGAAAAGTAAAGTCAAATTTTTTCTCAATTCCAATCGAATGCAACTGGGTCTAGTATAGTATGAACTGGCGATCAGAACATATATGGATAGAACTTATAACAGGGTCTCGAAAAGCAAGTAATTTTTGCTGGGCCTGTATCCTTTTTTTAGGTTCACTAGGATTCTTAGTGGTTGGAACTTCTAGTTATCTTGGTAGGAATCTTATACCTGGATTTCCATCTCAGCAAATCATTTTTTTTCCACAAGGAATCGTGATGTCTTTCTATGGGATCGCGGGTCTATTCATTAGTTCATATTTGTGGTGCACAATTTCATGGAATGTAGGTAGTGGTTATGACCGATTCGATAGAAAAGAAGGAATAATGTGTATTTTTCGTTGGGGATTCCCTGGAATAAATCGTCGCATCTTCCTTCGCTTCTTTATGAAAGATATCCAATCAATCAGAATGGAGGTTCAAGAGGGTCTTTTTCCTCGTCGTATTCTTTATATGGAAATCAGAGGCCAAGGAAACATTCCCTTGACTCGTACTGATGAGAATTTGACTCCGCGAGAAATTGAGCAAAAAGCTGCTGAATTGGCCTATTTCTTGCGCGTACCAATTGAAGTATTTTGAAATGAACCGAACGAAGAATGAATGTTTTCTCCACATAATAAAAGGAGCTTGCTAATTTCCTTTTTTTTTTTATACAATTGAAGTTTCCTCAGACTGTTCATTCGAGAAAAACATGTTAGATTCCATTTCCTCGTTCCGTTGACGCAACAACCCGCTAGAATAAAACAAAAGTTGGGGAACGTATATGGAACAACTACAACTATTCCAACTATAATAAATATAATAAACTATAATAAGAATACATTTTTTCTATACCAAAACCCTTTTGTATCCGTATTTGTATGCGTATAGGGCCCAACTCAATTCTTTTATACTAGTAAAAAGTCTAATAAGTCTAATTAAGTATGAATTCATCAAATATCCGAATATGTATTTCGTAATACAGAATTCATACTTTTAGGTTAAGCCTCAGATTTTGAACTGATACCGTATTCCTGTGCTGTGGTTAGACGGTGCAACATTTCGAAATAATTAATTGAGATACCCGGAAATCCTATTTACTTAATTTATTTACTTTTTATATATTCTCTATCTATTTATTTCTAATTTTTTTTCATCCGAAAAAGGACCCTTATTTTATTTCTATATTCCTTAATTCCTTCTGGATCTAAGGAGTCAATTATTATACAAAAATGGGAATAGATCCATAGGTTCCATACCTTGTTATAGAACTTGTGCTTTAGAGAAACATCAGATCAGATAGAGTTGACAAATGAAGCAGTTCATTAACAATTCACAGAGAAAAAAAAAATGAAAAAAAAGAAAGCATTGATTTCCCTCCCATATCTTGCATCTATAGTATTTTTGCCCTGGTGGGTCTCTCTCTCATTTCAAAAAAGTCTCGAACCTTGGATTATTAATTGGTGGAATACTAGGCAATCCGAAACTTTTTTGAATGATATTCAAGAGAAAAATGTTATAGAAAAATTCCTAGAATTAGAAGAACTATTCTTGTTGGATGAAATGATAAAAGAATACCCAGAGACACATATACAAAATATACAAAAGCTTCGTATAGGAATACACAAGGAAACGATACAATTGGTCAAAACACACAATGAATATCATCTCCATATCATTTTGCATTTTTCGACAAATATAATATGTTTCGCTATTTTAAGCGGTTATTTTATTCTGGGTAATGAAGAACTTGTCATTCTTAATTCTTGGGTTCAGGAATTCTTCTATAACTTAAATGACACAATAAAAGCTTTTTCTATTCTTTTAGTTACTGATTTATGGATTGGATTTCACTCGACCCATGGTTGGGAACTAATGATTGGTTCGATCTACAATGATTTTGGATTGGCTCATAACGACCAAATTATATCTGGTCTTGTTTCCACTTTTCCAGTTATTCTAGATACAATTGTGAAATATTGGATCTTCCGTTTTTTAAATCGCGTATCTCCTTCGCTTGTAGTCATTTATCATTCAATGAATGAATGAAGAACTTATTTGATCTCCTGATATCAATCAAAATTTTTCTTCGCGCATAAAGAAAGCATTTTCCATTTGACT